TAGATCCTTGTTATCAATGTCAACTAGGTATCATAAGTAAATGGATCCCGGTTGTTCAATCCTTTGATAACCAAGGTCATTCTTTGCTAAAGAGAAATGATCACTATGAGTCAGACTCAATAGAATTGGATCCATTCCAAATAGCGAGAATTAGGATTCTTGATCCCTCTCAATCTCTCTTTCAATTCGAGGATCCAGAGAGGTGTTTTCATAGTCATCTCCGAATATTTGCCATCTCCGAATATTTTCGATTTCATTTTTCTATGATATGTCTTTCTATATGAAAATTGGTTATTTACGATGTACGATGATCCCTGTTAAGCATCCATGGCTGAATGGTTAAAGCGCCCAACTCATAATTGGTAAATTTGCGGGTTCAATTCCTGCTGGATGCACGCGAACGGGAACGTTCCATAAGTCTATTGGAACTGGCTCTCTATCCATGGAATCTCATCCATCATCCATACATAACGAATTGGTATGGTATATTCATACCATAACATAAGAACAATAAGAACTCGAATTCTTATCGATACTGGAACTCAGAGCATAGGAGGGAAAGTCGATTTATGGATGGAATCAAATACGCAGTATTTACAGAAAAAAGTCTTCGTTTATTGGGAAAGAATCAATATACTTTTAATGTCGAATCGGGATTCACTAAGACAGAAATAAAGCATTGGGTCGAACTCTTCTTTGGTGTTAAGGTAGTAGCTGTGAATAGCCATCGACTACCCAGAAAGGGTAGAAGAATGGGACCTATTCTGGGACATACAATGCATTACAGACGTATGATCATTACCCTTCAACCGGGTTATTCTATTCCACTTCTAGATAGAGAAAAAAACTAAAGGAGAATACTTAATAATACGGCGAAACATTTATACAAAACACCTATCCCGAGCACACGCAAGGGAACCGTAGACAGGCAAGTGAAATCCAATCCACGAAATAATTTGATCCATGGACGGCACCGTTGTGGTAAAGGTCGTAATTCCAGAGGAATCATTACCGCAAGGCATAGAGGGGGAGGTCATAAGCGCCTATACCGTAAAATCGATTTTCGACGGAATCAAAAAGACATATCTGGTAGAATCGTAACCATAGAATACGACCCTAATCGAAATGCATACATTTGTCTCATACACTATGGGGATGGTGAGAAGAGATATATTTTACATCCCAGAGGGGCTATAATTGGAGATACTATTGTTTCTGGTACAAAAGTTCCTATATCAATGGGAAATGCCCTACCTTTGAGTGCGGTTTGAACTATTGATTTACGTAATTGGAAGTAACCAATTAGGTTTACGACGAAACCTAGAAATCGATCACTGATCCAATTTGACTACCTCTACGGGATAGACCTCAACAGAAAACTGTTGAGTAACGGCAGCAAGTGATTGAGTTCAGTAGTTCCTCATAGAAAATTATTGACTCTAGAGATATGGTAATATGGAGAAGACAAAATTGTTTGAAGCACGCACAGAACCGGAAGCGCCCCTTGTTTCAAAGAGAGGAGGACGGGTTATTCACATTTAATTTGATGGTCAGAGGCGAATTGAAAGCTAAGCAGTGGTAATTAAGACCCCCCGGGGAAAATAGGGATGTCTCCTACGTTACCCATAATATGTGGAAGTATCGACGTAATTTCATAGAGTCATTCGATCTGAATGCTACATGAAGAACATAAGCCAGATGACGGAACGCGGAGACCTAGGATGTAGAAGATCATAACATGAGCGATTCGGCAGATTTGGATTCCTTTCCTATATATCCACTCATGTGGTACTTCATCATACGATTCATATAAGATCCATCTGTCTAGAGATCGTCATATACATCTAGAAAGCTGTATGCTTTGGAAGAAGCTTGTACAGTTTGGGAAGGGGTTTTTTGAGAGAAAAGAAGAATCTACTTCAACCGATATGCCCTTAGGCACGGCCATACATAACATAGAAATCACACGTGGAAGGGGTGGGCAATTAGCTAGAGCAGCAGGTGCTGTAGCGAAACTGATTGCAAAAGAGGGTAAATCGGCCACTTTAAGATTACCATCTGGGGAGGTCCGTTTGGTATCCCAAAATTGCTTAGCAACAGTCGGACAAGTGGGTAATGTTGGGGTGAACCAAAAAAGTTTGGGTAGAGCCGGATCTAAGTGTTGGCTAGGTAAACGCCCCGTAGTAAGAGGGGTAGTTATGAACCCTGTGGACCACCCCCATGGGGGCGGTGAAGGGAAAGCCCCCATTGGTAGAAAAAAACCCACAACCCCTTGGGGTTATCCTGCGCTTGGAAGAAGAACTAGGAAAAGGAAAAAATATAGTGATAGTTTTATTCTTCGTCGCCGTAAGTAAATACGTAACTAGGAATATGGAAAATTGCATTTTTGGAATTTGCAATAATGCGATGGGCGAACGACGGGAATTGAACCCGCGCATGGTGGATTCACAATCCACTGCCTTGATCCACTTGGCTACATCCGCCCCTTATCCAGCTAAAGGATTTTTCTCTTTGTTCCATTCATCATTATTCTATTTATTCTGACCTCCATACTTCGATCGAGATATTGGACATAGAATGCCACTCTTTAAAATGGAAAAAGGAGTAATCAGCTGTGACACGAAAAAAAACGAATCCTTTTGTAGCTCATCATTTATTGGCAAAAATCGAAAAGGTCAATATGAAGGAGGAGAAAGAAACAATAGTAACGTGGTCCCGGGCATCTAGCATTCTACCCGCAATGGTTGGCCATACAATCGCGATTCATAATGGAAAGGAACATATACCTATTTACATAACAAATCCTATGGTAGGTCGCAAATTGGGGGAATTCGTGCCTACTCGGCATTTCACGAGTTATGAAAGTGCAAGAAAAGATACTAAATCTCGTCGTTAACTGAATTCAGAATAGAAAGATTCAAAATAAAAAAAAAACAAACAAAGGTAGGCGGGGAATAACCTTATTTATGACAAGTTTCAAACTGGTAAAGTATACCCCTAGAATAAAGAAGAAGAAGAATGGGCTAAGGAAACTCGCAAGGAAAGTTCCAACCGATCGTCTACTTAAGTTCGAACGGGTTTTCAAAGCACAAAAACGCATCCATATGTCTGTTTTCAAAGCACAAAGAGTTCTTGATGAGATTCGCTGGCGTTACTACGAAGAAACTGTTATGATACTGAACCTCATGCCTTATCGAGCATCTTATCCCATCCTAAAGTTGGTTTATTCGGCAGCAGCAAATGCTACTCATTATAGGGATTTCGACAAAGCGAATTTATTCATCACTAAAGCCGAAGTCAGTAGGAGTACTATTATGAAAAAATTCAGACCTCGAGCTCGAGGACGTAGTTCTCCCATAAAAAAAACCATGTGTCATATAACAATTGTACTAAATATAGTAAAGAAATCTAAATAATCTTTAGATCCATCTAAGATTTCGATTCCCAGTAAAAAAAAAATAGAATAGAAAAATATGGGACAAAAAATAAATCCACTCGGTTTCAGACTTGGTACAACCCAAAATCACCATTCCTTTTGGTTCGCACAACCAAAAAATTATTCTGAAGGTCTACAGGAAGATAAAAAAATACGGAATTGTATCAAGAACTATATACAAAAGAATAGGAAAAAAGGCTCGAATAGAAAAATAGAATCAGACTCAAGTTCCGAAGTAATTACACATAATAGAAAAATGGACTCAGGCTCAAGTTCCGAAGTAATTACACATATAGAAATTCAAAAAGAAATCGATACGATCCACGTAATAATCCATATTGGATTCCCCAATTTATTAAAGAAAAAAGGAGCAATCGAAGAATTAGAGAAAGATCTACAAAAGGAAGTTAATTCTGTAAACCAGAGACTTAATATTGCTATTGAAAAAGTTAAAGAACCTTATAGACAACCTAGCATTCTTGCAGAATATATAGCTTTCCAATTAAAAAATAGAGTTTCATTCCGAAAGGCAATGAAAAAAGCCATTGAATTAACTCAAAAAGCAGATATAAGGGGAGTAAAAGTAAAAATTGCAGGTCGTCTCGCAGGGAAAGAAATTGCACGTGCCGAATGCATCAAAAAGGGTAGACTTCCCCTCCAAACAATTCGCGCTAAAATTGATTATTGCTGCTATCCAATTCGAACTATCTATGGAGTATTAGGTGTAAAAATTTGGATATTCATAGACGAAGAATAACTAGCCTTGTCTTCCCATTCTGTTCAGTGATAGAATAAAAAATGACAAGAGCCTTATTTTTCCTGAAATCCCTGAAAAAGAAGAAGAAATTCTACCTCTTTCTATAAGATTTAATGAAAATTGATAAATCTTTTAATATAATTGCTATGCTTAGTGTGTGACTCGTTAGTTTTTTCTTTAGAGTCGAAAATGGAGATTCAAAAAAATTGACTGAACCCTACTATAAATAGAAAAAGAAAAAAACTTAGTAATTATAGAAAATTAACTAATAACCAACCTATTGCTTCGTATTGTCGAGATCCTAACTAAGAAACAGTCACTATATGATACATCTATCATAAATGAGTAGATCTATCATATAGTTGTAGCAACTGCAATTTTTTCTCTAAAAAAGAAAATGGATTCTAGGTTGTGAAGCAAAACTAAAGGGATGTGGATAAAAGGAGGGATGATAGAAAGAAAGAAGAGGAATAAGAAAGATATAGGATTCCAATATGTATGGTCTATGAGTTACATCATAAAAGGCAATGTGATAAAGCATCAATATAATAAAAATAACAGAGAATTCGAAATCGTAACTTGAAACAAGAAATACAAATTTAAAACAATAATAAAGAGCGGCCCGGGTTAATAAAACTGAGAAAATTGACTCGGAAAGAAATTTTTTGGAAGCTCCATTGTGGGATTCAGACCTAACCATTAAAGGAGAAGTAGTGGGAACGACAGAACCTATGACTGCATAGGATTTTATTGAAAAGAATCCTAATACTTCATTGGGTGGGATGGCGGAACAAACCAAAAAAATTGCCTTATTTGGTAAGGTTATAATATAAATTAACAAATAAGACAGGAAAGAGTAAATATTCGCCCGCGAAATCTTTATTGAATTAGAATACTTTACCGCGATTCAATAAGAGTAAAAATAAGGAGATTTTTTGTTAAGAAAGATTACATTATCCATAAATATAGAATATAGATAAATAGACACACACATCTAGATATATTCTAGATCTTCTTTCTTGACTATATATTTATCTATTTTAACAAATTCAATATTAAAAAAACCCTAACTTTTTCTATTATCTATTAATGTGCATCTATCCATAATATTCCAAAATATTATGGAATTAGAGAAATTTGCACGCTTTCTCATTTCATTCGCGAGGAGCTGGATGAGAAGAAACTCTCATGTCCAGTTTTGCAGTAGAGATGGAACTAAGAAAGAACCATCGACTATAACCCCAAAAGAACCAGATTTCGTAAACAACATAGAGGAAGAATGAAGGGAAAATCCTGCCGAGGCAATCGTATTTGTTTTGGTAGATATGCTCTTCAAGCACTTGAACCCGCTTGGATCACGTCGAGACAGATAGAAGCAGGACGAAGAGCAATGACACGATATGCACGTCGTGGTGGAAAACTATGGGTACGTATATTTCCCGACAAACCGGTTACACTAAGACCCACGGAAACACGTATGGGCTCAGGAAAGGGATCCCCCGAATATTGGGTAGCCGTTGTTAAACCAGGTCGAATACTTTATGAAATGGGCGGAGTATCCGAAACTGTAGCTAGAGCAGCTATCTCCATAGCTGCCAGTAAAATGCCCATACGAAGTCAATTTCTTCGATTAGAGATAGAGATATAGAACCCAAAAAAAGGAGTATTGAAGATAAAAAAACCAGGTTTTTCTTTCTGGTAAGACAATATTTCTTTCATCCTTTTGCATTGAAATAACAAATTGAAATCAAAATAATATGATTCAACCTCAGACCCTTTTAAATGTAGCAGATAACAGTGGAGCTCGAAAATTGATGTGTATTCGAGTCATAGGAGCTGCTAGTAATCAGCGATATGCTCGTATTGGTGATGTTATTGTTGCTGTAATCAAAGACGCAGTGCCCCAAATGCCTCTAGAAAGATCCGAAGTAATTCGAGCTGTAATTGTACGTACATGTAAAGAGTTCAAATGCGAAGACGGTATAATAATACGCTATGATGACAATGCAGCGGTTATCATTGATCAAAAAGGAAATCCAAAAGGAACTCGAGTTTTTGGCGCGATCGCCGAGGAATTGAGAGAGTTGAATTTTACTAAAATAGTTTCATTAGCTCCTGAAGTATTATAAATACTAGTAGGCAAGATATAGATCAAAGAAAAAATTAGTAGATTGTGTTTCACGTATATGCTTTAAAATCCAAAATAAAAAAAAAAAAGAAAACATGTTGATTATAGAAAAATTAGGAGGAACCTAGAATTAGAGTCTTATGGGCAAGGACACTATTGCTGATTTACTAACCTCTATAAGAAACGCGGACATGAATAAAAAAGGAACAGTTCGAGTAGTATCTACAAATATTACCGAAAACATTGTTAAAATACTTCTACGAGAGGGTTTTATTGAAAGTGTTCGGAAACATCAGGAAAGTAACAGATATTTCTTGGTTTCAACTTTGCGACATCAAAAGAGAAAGACTAGAAAAGGAATATATAGAACTAGAACCTTTTTAAAGCGTATCAGCCGACCCGGCTTACGAATTTATGCCAACTATCAAGGAATTCCTAAAGTTTTGGGCGGAATGGGAATTGCTATTCTTTCTACTTCTCGAGGTATAATGACAGATCGAGAAGCTCGACTAAACAGAATTGGGGGGGAAGTCTTATGTTATATATGGTAATCGCCCCTCCTATAGTACCCGAATTCTATCTCGAACTTCCTATTTTTCAAATAAAAATACAACGTTTTTTTTTATTTGAAAATCAAAATAGAAAAATAGGAGAAAAAAAAATATGACAGAAAAAAAAAATAGGAGAGAAAAAAAAAACCCGAGAGAAGCAAAAGTCACTTTCGAAGGTTTAGTTACGGAAGCCCTACCCAACGGAATGTTCCGCGTTCGCCTAGAGAATGACACCATCATTCTGGGCTATATTTCAGGAAAGATCCGGTCTAGTTCTATACGAATACTGATGGGGGATAGGGTCAAAATTGAAGTAAGTCGTTATGATTCAAGCAAGGGACGTATAATTTATAGACTTCCCCATAAGGATTCGAAGCGTACCGAAGACTCGAAGGATACCGAAGATTTGAAGGATACCGAAGATTTGAAGGATACCAAAGATTCAAAGAATTAGGTTTTTCTTTTTTTTTTTCTAGGGTAATAAATTCAAAGTTCCAAAATTCAAGCGAAGAGACTTATTTTTTCCAAAGATTAGATTCATAGTTTAAGAAAGGAATACGGAAATATGAAAATAAGAGCTTCTGTTCGTAAAATTTGTACAAAATGTCGACTGATTCGTAGGCGTGGA